CATTGATAATAGCTAAAAACCTCGGCCGTATGTTATTATTTCAATTCCCCGAGTGGTACGAGGATTTAAAGGATTGGAATAGAGAAATGCATGTTAAATGCACCTATAACGGTGTGCAATTATCAGAAACAGAATTTCCGAAAGATTGGTTAACAGACGGTATTCAGATAAAGATCCTATTTCCTTTCTGTCTGAAACCTTGGCGCAGATCGAAGCTACGATCCCATCATAGAGATCCAATGAAAAAGAAAGGAAAAAAGGTCAATTTTTGTTTTTTAACAATTTGGGGAATGGAAACCGAACTACCTTTTGGTTCTCCCCGAAAACGACCTTCCTTTTTTGGACCCATTTATAAAGAACTCAAAAAAAAAATTAGAAAAGCGAAAAAAAAATGTTTTCTAGTTCTAAGAGTTTTCAAAGAAAAAACAAAATGGTTTCTAAAGGTCTCAAAAGAAAAAACAAGATGGATTATCAAAATAGTTCTATTTATAAAAAGAATAATAAAAGAGTTTTCAAAAGTAAACCCGATTTTTTTATTTGGATTGAAGAAAGTATATGAACCGAATGAAAATGGAAAATATTTCATAACCCTAATGAATAATAGGATTGTTCCTGAATCGACCATCCAAATCAGATCCATGGATTGGACAAATTATTCACTGACAGAAAAAAAAATGAAGGATCTGTCTGATAGGACAACCCTAATCAGAAATCAAATGGAAAGGGTCACAAAAGACAAAAGAAAAATATTTCTAACTCCAGATATGAATATTCGTCCTAACGATACAAGTTGTGTTGATAAAAGATCGGAATCGCAGAAACATATTTGGAAGATATCAAAAAGAAGAAGTGAGATATTCATATTCATACGCAAATGGCACTATTTTATGAAATTTTTCAGTGAAAGAATATACATAGATATCTTTCTATGTACCATTAACATTCCCAGAGTCAATGCACAACTTTTCCTTGAATCAACAAAAAAGATTATCAATAAATACATTTACAATGATGAAAAAAATAAAGAAGAGATTGATGAAACAAATCAAAACACAATTCACTTTATTTCGACTATTAAAAAGTCGCTTTCTAATATTAGTAATAAGAAATCAAAGATTTGTTGTGACCTATATTACTTGTCCCAAGCATCTGTATTTTACAAATTATCACAAATCCAAGTTACTAACAAGTCTCTCTTGAGATCTTTACTTCAGTATCGAGAAGCATATCTTCTTCTTAAGGATAGAATAAGGAATTACTTTGGAACACGAAGAATATTTGATTCCAAATCAAGGCATAAAAAACTTCCGAATTCTGGAATAAATGAATGGAAAAATTGGTTAAGGAGTCATTATCAATACAATTTATCTCAGACTCGATGGTCTAGATTAGTACCGCAAAAGTGGCGAAATAGGGTCAATCAATGTCGTACGATTCAAAATAAAGACTCAAAAAAGAATTCATATGAAAAAGACCAATTCATTCATTACGAGAAACAAAATGATTATGCAGTGAACTTATTGCCGAGTCAAAAAGGAAAATTGAAAAAACACTACAGATATGATCTTTTTTCATATAAATATATTAATTATGGGGATATGAAAGACTCATATATTTATCGATCCCCATTACAAGTAAATGAGGACCGAAAGATTCCATATAATTACAACAGACCTAAAACCAAATCATTTTATGTACCGGGGGGTATATCTATTAGTGATTATCTAGGAGAAGAGTATATTACTGATACGGGTAAAAATAAGGATAGAAAATATTTGGAGTGGAAAATTTTCAATTTTTGTCTTAGAAAGAATATCGATATTGAGGCCTGGACCGATATGGATACCGGGACCAACATTAATAAAATTACTAAGACTGGGACTAATTATTATCAAATGATTGATAAGAAAGATCTTTTCTATCTTACGATTCACCAAGAAATCAACCCATCCAATCCAAAAAAAAACTTTTTGGATTGGATGGGAGCGGATGAAAAAATGGTATATCGTCCCATATCAAACCTGGAATCTTGGTTCTTCTCAGAATTTGTGCCACTTTATGATGCATATAAGATTAAACCATGGATTATACCAATCAAATTACTTCTTTTCATTTTTAATGAAAATGAAAACATTAGTGAAAATAAAAAAAGGGATCTTCGTATATCATCTAATCAAAAAGAATATCTTGAATTAGAGAATCGAAATCAAAAAGAACAGCTTGTCCAAGGAAATCTTGGCTCAGACGCACGAAACCGACAAAAAGATGTTGAAAAGGATTACACAGAATCAGACATTAAAAAACGTGGAAAGAAAAGACAATCCAAGAGTAACAAGGAAGCGGAACTAGAGTTCTTCCTGAAAAGATATTTGCTTTTTCAATTGAGATGGGATGGTCCTTTGAATCAAAGAATGATCAATAATGTTAAGGTATATTGTTTTCTGCTTAGACTGAGAAATCCAAAGGAAATTGCCATATCCTCTATTCAAAGAGGAGAAATGCACCTGGATGTAATGTTGATCCAGAAGGATCTAACTCTTACAGAATTAATAAAAAGGGGACTATTTATTATCGAACCGGCGCGTCTTTCTATAAAATGGGATGGACAATTTATTATGTATCAAACTATAGGTATTTCATTGGTCCATAACAGTAAGTGCCAAACTAATGGAAGATACCGAGAAAAAAGATATGTTGATGAGAATTATTTCGATAGATCCATTGCACAACATAGAAAGATGCTTGTGAATGGAGACGAAAATCATTATGATTTGCTTGTTCCTGAAAATATTCTATCTCCTAGACGTCGTAGAGAATTTAGAATTCTAATTTGTTTCAATTCCGGAAATAGGAATGTTATGGATAGAAATCCAGTATTTTTCAATGACAACAATGTAAGGAACTGTGGGCCATTTTTGGATGAGGACAAGCATATTGATACAGATATAAATAAATTCATTCAATTCAAATTGTTTCTTTGGCCCAATTATCAATTAGAGGATTTAGCTTGTATGAATCGCTACTGGTTTGATACCAATAATGGCAGTCGTTTCAGTATGTCAAGGATACATATGTATCCACGATTCAGAATTCGTTGATGGTTGGTACATTTCCTATATATCGCGTATCATATCCGGTATATGAAGGTAGACAGATGTACACACACGCTGTGTTACATTCTGATACATGATACCGATTCAATGACGTATCAACTGAATCTAGGAATGAATCGGCAGAATCTTCTTAGATCAAAATCATTTTCTTTTGTGGGTGTAGAAATTTTTTTTTTTTTTTCTATCGAATCCTAAATTTTATTTATTAATTTGATTTGATAGAAAAAAAAAGTAGTATATGAATAAATCCAGATCCAGATTATTGTGTGTATCAGATCGAAATGACTGGCATTATTATTATTCCTGATCGGTAAAATCCATATCTGTGGAAAAGAAAAAAAAAAAGAGAGAGAAGAATTATTTTTATGGTCAAAAATTCATTTATCTCGGTTATTCCGCAAGAAGAAAAAAACAAAGGGTCTGTTGAATTTCAAGTATTCAGTTTCACCAATAAGATACAGAGACTTACTTCACATTTGGAATTACACAAAAAGGACTATTTATCTCAGATAGGTCTTCGGAAAATTCTAGGAAAACGTCAACGGCTGCTAGCTTATTTGTCAAAGAAAAATAGAGTGCGTTATAAAAAATTAATCGATCAGTTAGATATTCGGGAACCAAAAACTCGTTAATTTGAAGATTGTTTCAATTCTTTGGTTTATTAGATCTTGAATTTTGATGAACCCCATTTCGTTTTCAGCAATTCATAGAATAATGGATCGGGGAAGATATGAATGTACCGGATACAAGAAAAGACCTCGTGATAGTTAATATGGGTCCTCACCACCCATCAATGCATGGTGTTCTTCGACTTATCGTTACTCTAGACGGTGAAGATGTTATTGACTGCGAACCCGTGTTGGGTTATTTACACAGGGGGATGGAAAAAATTGCAGAAAACCGAACAATTATACAATATCTTCCTTATGTAACACGTTGGGATTATTTAGCTACTATGTTCACAGAGGCAATAACGGTAAATGCACCAGAACAATTAGGAAATATTCAAGTACCTAAAAGAGCCAGCTATATCAGAGTTATTATGCTGGAGCTGAGTCGTATCGCTTCTCATTTATTATGGCTTGGGCCTTTTATGGCGGATATCGGTTCACAAACTCCCTTCTTCTATATTTTTAGAGAAAGGGAATTGATATATGACCTATTCGAAGCTGCCACAGGTATGCGAATGATGCATAATTATTTCCGTATCGGGGGAGTCGCTGCTGATCTACCTCATGGCTGGATAGATAAATGTTTGGATTTCTGCGATTATTCTTTAACAGGAGTTGTTGAATATCAAAAGCTTATTACGCGAAATCCCATTTTTTTGGAACGAGTTGAAGGGGTGGGCATTATTGGTGGGGAGGAAGCAATAAATTGGGGTTTATCAGGACCAATGCTACGAGCTTCCGGAATCCAATGGGATCTTCGTAAAGTTGATCATTATGAGTGTTACGATGAATTCGATTGGGAAGTCCAGTGGCAAAAAGAAGGAGACTCATTAGCTCGTTATTTAGTACGAATCAATGAAATGACGGAATCCATAAAAATTATTCAACAGGCTCTGGAAGGAATTCCGGGGGGTCCCTATGAGAATTTAGAAGTTCGACGCTTTGATAGAGCAAGGGACTCCGAATGGAATGGTTTTGAATATCGATTCATTAGTAAAAAGCCTTCTCCCGCTTTTGAATTGTCGAAACAAGAACTTTATGTGAGAGTAGAAGCCCCAAAGGGAGAATTGGGAATTTTTATGATAGGAGATAATAGTGTTTTTCCCTGGAGATGGAAAATTCGTCCACCGGGTTTCATCAATTTGCAAATTCTTCCTCAGCTAGTTAAAAGAATGAAATTGGCTGATATCATGACGATACTAGGTAGTATAGATATCATTATGGGAGAAGTTGATCGTTGAAATGATAATTGATACGACAGAAGCACAAGCTATCAATTCTTTTTCCAGATCGGAATCCTTAAAAGAGGTCTATGACCTCTTATGGCTGCTTGTCCCTATTTTTATTCCTATATCGGGAATCACAATAGGTGTACTCGTGATTGTGTGGTTAGAAAGAGAAATATCTGCAGGGATACAACAACGTATCGGACCTGAATATGCCGGTCCTTTGGGAATTCTTCAAGCTCTAGCAGATGGGACCAAACTACTTTTGAAAGAAGATCTTCTCCCCTCTAGAGGAGATATTCGTTTATTCAGTATCGGGCCATCTATAGCGGTCATATCCATTCTACTAAGTTATTCAGTAACTCCTTTTGGCTATCGCCTTGTTCTAGCCGATCTCAGTATAGGCGTTTTTTTATGGATCGCTATTTCCAGTATTGCTCCTATTGGACTTCTTATGTCAGGATATGGATCGAATAATAAATATTCCTTTTCAGGTGGTCTACGAGCTGCTGCTCAATCTATTAGTTATGAAATACCATTAACTTCGTGTGTGTTATCAATATCTCTACGTGTGATTCGTTGGAACATGAGCCTTTACCTCTTTCCTAGAAATAAAGGAAAGGGGTTGAATGTATTGAATAGATATCTTTTTTTTTTTATTCATCATTCGGGTCGATGAGTTAAATCAGATAGTTATATGAGTGAAACAAAACAGCTTATGAATTTGCAGTAAGAAGATTGATCCTCATTCCCTATGTACGAGAGTAAAGTGGAAGTAAACATAAACGGTCGAAACTGTTTACCCCAAGATTGGTTGATTAGTCATCATGACTTGAAGCGGGTGCAAAAGATCAACTGTATGGAGTTTCGACTATATATATGTATTACCATATCGGGGATCAATCAAAAATGAGTGGACGGTTAGGAACACCAAGGTACACAAAGGATTAGTGATGGAAATAATGTAAGGTATCCAAAGGGATATTTCTGCATAAAAGGAATCATAATGAGGGCTTTAAGTTGGTAGAAATGATCAAGCAGTACTTCCTCACGATTCCGATCCAGAGTACGCTTCTATCCACTGATTAAAGAAATGACTGTCGAGAACGAAGTAATCCTTTATTTTTTAGAAACCCCTTCCCTCTTCTGAGTAAGAAAGAAGAACAGGAACGAAAGAAATGGAATGCAATAGGAAAACTGAATAATAAATAAGAGATCTTTGTTTATTCTTTCTTTCCTCAACCCTATCCATATTTATACAGATAGAATTCTTATCATGATTCATCAATTATAACTCATGAACTAGTGTCTAATTTTTTTTTTTTTTCGTACGAAAGATATGGGTCGAAATATCTATTGAAACAACGAGTATTTTATGGAAGGATTAAGTTATTACTGAACAAAGAGAATTGTAATTCTAATTATATTAGAAAGGATGAGATCAATTCAGAAGCGCTTTTTGTTTTTATTATGGCGGACAGAATTCCATTGGTCTAATTCGGGACTCTTCGATGCATCTTTACTCTATCTACAAGCATGCCGGGGTAATAATGAACCAGTCTTTAGATTTATTTATGGCCATTGAGGAGCCGTATGAAGCTGAGGTCTCATGTGCGGTTCTGGAATAGCGATGGGAATAGTGATGTTATCATCGACTATGATTATCTAACAGTTCAAGTACAGTTGATATAGTTGAGGCACAGTCAAAATATGGTTTTTGGGGGTGGAATCTGTGGCGTCAACCTATAGGTTTTATAGTTTTTCTAATTTCTTCCCTAGCGGAATGTGAGAGATTACCCTTTGATTTACCAGAAGCAGAGGAGGAATTAGTAGCAGGTTATCAAACCGAATATTCAGGTATCAAATCTGGTTTATTTTACGTTGCTTCTTACCTAAATCTACTAGTTTCCTCATTATTTGTAACAGTTCTTTACTTGGGCGGGTGGAATCTCTCTATTCCGTACATATTCATTCCTGAACCTTTCAGAATAAATAAAACGGGTGGAGTCTTTGGAATGACAATTGATATCTTTATTACATTAGCTAAAGCTTATTTGTTCCTGTTCATTCTTATCACAACAAGATGGACTTTACCTAGGATGAGAATGGACCAACTATTAAATCTTGGGTGGAAATTTCTTTTACCTATTTCTCTAGGCAATCTATTATTAACAACTTCTTCCCAACTCGTTTCGCTGTAACAGAATCTAATATTCTAGATTCATAACCTATCTAGAACAAGAGAAAGAAACATCAAATTATTCATGGATATCCACGATATGTTTCCTATGGTGACTGGGTTCATGAATTATAGTCAACAAACAATACGAGCCGCAAGGTACATTGGTCAAAGTTTCATGATTACCTTATCCCACGTGAATCGTTTACCTGTGACTATTCAATATCCTTATGAAAAATCGATCACATCGGAGCGTTTTCGTGGTCGAATTCACTTTGAATTTGATAAATGCATTGCTTGTGAAGTATGTGTTCGGGTATGTCCTATAGATCTACCCGTTGTTCATTGGAGATTGGAAACAGATATTAGAAAGAAACGATTGCTTAATTATAGTATTGATTTTGGAATCTGTATATTTTGTGGTAACTGCGTCGAGTATTGTCCAACAAACTGTTTATCAATGACTGAAGAATATGAACTTTCTACTTATGATCGTCACGAATTGAATTATAATCAAATTGCTTTGGGTCGATTACCAATGTCAGTAATTGGAGATTACACAATTCGAACAATTATGAATTAAAATAAAAATAGCCACAGGTAAACCTATTGATTCAAGAACGATTACCAATTACTAAGATTCATTTTTGATCTAAAGTAAAGGAGTGACGCTTCTTTCATTTTGCTAGGTCAGTAACTACAAATCATAACTATTGGTTGGTGAGAATTACGGCTTGATTTGGATTTAGAATGGATTCATATATGCGTGATGATTTCAAAATATACAATTCCGAACTACTCTTTTGGATAGAGTAGCGGGATCGATCCAATAACTGTATCTATATCAATCCATACCACATTAGGATTCAATTAGGAACTATCATATAGAAGAAAAAAAAAAAAGGTAACCTATTTTTTCTTGGATCGGTCAGTAAGTTTATGAAATATTTCAACTTATTTATCTCTTATTTTACACATAATGGATTTACCTGGACCAATACATGATATTCTTTTAGTATTTCTGGGATCAGGTCTTATATTAGGAGGTCTGGGGGTGGTATTACTTACCAATCCAATTTATTCTGCCTTTTCGTTGGGATTGGTTCTTGTTTGTATATCCTTATTCCATATTCCATCTAACTCCTATTTTGTAGCTGCTGCACAGCTCCTTATTTACGTGGGAGCTGTAAATGTTTTAATCGTATTTGCTGTGATGTTCATGAATGGTTCAGAATATTACAACGATTTCTATCTTTGGACCGTTGGGGATGGGGTCACTTCACTGGTTTGTACAAGTATTCTTTTTTTACTAATTACTACTATCTCGGATACGTCGTGGTACGGGATTATTTGGACTACAAGATCAAACCAGATTATAGAGCAGGACCTAACAAGTAACGTTCAACAAATTGGGATTCATTTATCAACAGATTTTTACCTTCCATTTGAACTCGTTTCTATAATTCTTTTAGTTGCTTTGATAGGTGCAATTGCTATGGCCCGTCAGTAATAAGTAATAAATAGTTAGAATTCTAAATCCAAAATAAATAAAGTCTTGTTTTGTTCTATGTTATTGTTATCACATCCATTTTTCTTCAATTCTATTTTCATATTGTTCATATATTAAATTGAAAGGGGTTTAGTTCGATCCATTACTAATACCTTACTTTGTTTCGTACTTGTTATATTCTAGTCAATCAAATTGGTTAAATTGTTGTTCATATTGAAATGAATCGAGATTGATGAGGAGTTGGTCAATGATGACCGAACATGTACTTATTTTGAGTGCCTATTTATTTTCTATCGGTATTTATGGATTGATCACAAGCCGAAACATGGTTAGAGCACTTATGTGTCTTGAGCTTATACTGAATGCGGTTAATATAAATCTCGTAACATTTTCTGATTTGTTTGATAGTCGTCAATTAAAAGGAGATATTTTCTCCATTTTTGTTATAGCTATTGCAGCCGCTGAAGCAGCTATTGGGCCGGCTATTGTTTCATCGATCCATCGTAACCGAAAATCAACTCGTATCAATCAATCGAATTTGTTGAATAAATAGTCGTAATGATCTAAATAAAGACAGATGTATATCTATAATATATTCACCAATTTTAGAATTAGCATGTATGACTCGTATGGCCATGTTTGCTGAAACGTAAGAAATCAAAGTATCTTGGCCCTCTCTCATGAACAGATCCAGAAGTAGATTGATTATAAAAAAAAAAATTCTGGTAAACCACTGATTCGTCTGGCGTCTACAATATCAAATTCAATTACTACTAATTTATAACCAGATCGAAAATGGATAAAGTTCAAAAAATTTATAGATCCAATGTCACATTCAGTAAAGATTTATGATACATGTATAGGGTGTACTCAATGTGTAAGAGCCTGCCCCACAGATGTATTGGAAATGATACCTTGGGACGGATGTAAAGCTAAACAAATTGCTTCTGCTCCAAGAACAGAGGACTGTGTAGGTTGTAAGAGATGTGAATCCGCTTGTCCAACGGATTTCTTGAGTGTTCGGGTTTACTTATGGCATGAGACAACTCGCAGCATGGGTCTAGCTTATTGATACGTTCTAGAAAAATCCACTTGAATCCATTTGATTCCTCTTTACCGACAAAAACCCGTACTCGAGAAATTATTCCGAGCGCGGGTTTTTCTGGTCAAAGTCTATCTTGTCTTTACCACGAGTTATTTTCCTTGGTTAACAATAATTGTTGTTTTGCCGATATCTGCGGGTTCCTCAATTTTCTTTCTTCCTCATAGAGGAAATAAAAATAAGGTGGTTCGGTGGTATACTATTTGTATATGCTTATTAGAACTCCTTCTAATGACCTATGCATTCTGTTATCATTTCCAATTGGACGATCCATTAATCCAACTGGAGGAGGCTTATAAATGGATAAATATTTTTGATTTTCACTGGAGACTAGGAATTGATGGACTTTCCATAGGACCCATTTTACTGACGGGATTCATCACTACTTTAGCTACTTTAGCGGCTCGGCCAGTTACTAGAGATTCGCGATTGTTCCATTTCCTGATGTTAGCAATGTACAGTGGTCAAATAGGATCATTTTCTTCTCGAGACCTTTTACTTTTTTTCCTCATGTGGGAGTTAGAATTAATTCCTGTTTATCTACTTCTATCCATATGGGGAGGGAAGAAACGTCTGTACTCAGCTACAAAGTTTATTTTGTACACAGCAGGGGGTTCTATTTTTCTCTTAATGGGAGTTCCGGGTATGGGTTTATATGGCTCCAATGAACCAACATTAAGTTTTGAAACATTAGCTAATCAATCCTATCCTTTGGGGTTGGAAATAATATTCTATTTTGGCTTCCTTATTGCTTATGCTGCCAAATCGCCGATTATACCCCTGCATACATGGTTACCAGATACCCACGGAGAAGCGCATTACAGTACATGTATGCTTCTAGCGGGAATCTTATTAAAAATGGGAGCATATGGATTGATTCGGATCAATATGGAATTATTACCCCATGCTCATTCTATATTTTCTCCCTGGTTGATGATAGTAGGAACGATTCAAATAATCTATGCAGCTTCAACTTCTTTCGGTCAACGCAATTTAAAAAAGAGAATAGCCTATTCCTCCGTATCTCATATGGGTTTCACACTTATAGGAATCGGTTCCATAACCGATACGGGAATCAATGGAGCCGTTTTACAAATAATCTCTCATGGATTTATTGGTGCTGCGCTTTTTTTCTTGGCGGGAACGAGTTACGATAGAATATGTCTTGTTTATCTCGACGAAATGGGAGGAATAGCTATCCCAATGCCAAAAATATTTACCACGTTCAGTAGCTTCTCAATGGCTTCTCTTGCATTGCCAGGAATGAGTGGTTTTGTTGCAGAATTGGTAGTATTTTTTGGAATAATTACCAGTCCAGAATATCTTTTAATACCAAAAATACTAATTACTTTTGTAATGGCAATTGGAATGATATTAACTCCTATTTATTCATTATCTATGGTACGCCGTATGTTCTATGGATACAAGCTATTCAACGTTCCAAACTCTTATTTTGTGGATTCTGGACCACGAGAACTATTTGTTTCGGTCTGTATCCTTCTACCCGTAATAGGTATTGGTATTTATCCTGATTTCGTTCTCTCGCTATCAATTGACAGGATAGAAGCTATTCTATCTAATTATTTTCATAAATAGTTTTCATCAATAAGACAAGACATAAAGTCAAAGAATCCTGTGATTTTAAAAATCGTTCACTGTACAATGCAATGAAAGAAAAAAGAATGAAGTGAATTGGAATCAGATATATCTGGAGTTTTTGAGAACCATTTGAATCACTACTTGATTCAAATGGTTCTCAAAAACTTGCACAAACTTTCTTTATATATGGGACGATGTTCCTATGTATTCTTCAGGCCTTTTCTTCAATTAGATGTTAATGTGAATGAACCATAACTATGTAGTCCTATTCCTAATAGATTGACTCCAAAATAGCATATCCAAATTATAAGAAATCCGATCGAAGCCACAATTGCCGAATCCACACCCTGAAAGTTCTGATTTGTTCTACTATGTAAATAAATCGCGAATATGGTCCAAGTAATAAATGCCCAAGTTTCCTTGGGGTCCCAATTCCAATAAGACCCCCATGCTTCATTAGCCCATACTGCTCCCGAAAGAATACCTATGGTTGAAAAAGTAAACCCTAGACTAATGACACGATAACTACAATGATCTAATTGCTGAGTCAATTGATACCTGTGATAATTCATAAACAAAAGAAAAGAAGTTTTTTGTAAAACACTTCTTTTTTCATTCACAAAGGAAAATGACCCAATTAATAAATGATTGCTTTTACCAGGAATACCTCGATTTTTTCGAAATGTAATGACTAAAAGAGCTACTGATAATAACGATCCACATAAAAGAGCTGCATAGCTCAATAACATCATACTTACGTGCATCATTAACCACTGGGATTGTAGAGCAGGTACTAATATTGCAGATTGATGCATTTCAGTTGAAAGACCCGAAGTGGCAAATCCTTGAGTAAAAATGGCACTTGGCGCGGTTATTGCGCTTAAAAAATTTTTCTGGTTCCCTATTTTAGGAACCCTATGAATAATGGCGAAACCCCACGAAAGGAACATTAAAGATTCATATAAATCACTTAACGGGAAATGTCTCGAATAAATCCAACGAGTAACTAATAATCCTGTTATACAGAAAAAAGTAGCCATCATGCCCTTTTCTGACGAATCAAATAGTCCTACAGTTTCATGGACTAATAAGGTCATTAAATGAATCGTAATCACAATTGAAATGATAGAAAAAGAGATGTGAGTTAATATATGTTCTAAAGTCGCAAATATCATAAAAAAAAATGGTTTTTTTTTTTAAGGAGGGTATCCCAAATTACGAAATAGAAATCCGTAATTGAATTCATTATAGGATCTATTGTTGTGCCTTTTTTAGAGGATGCCGCCACTCGGACTCGAACCGAGATGCTCTAGCACTGCTTCCTAAGAGCAGCGTGTCTACCAATTTCACCATGGCGGCTTGATTGAAATAATCATAGCCTATATGATGTTCAATCGTCGAGATTGAAGGATTTAATGCAATCTATTTTAGGAAACGTTTGAATCCATGAATAAAGACCCATTCAAATAAATATTTAAACGTTCCATAATCCTTAGTCTCGTGGTAGAGTGTCATTTTTAACAGCGGGCTTTCCCGTATTCTAAGTTCTTCTGGAACAGTTGGAACTAGACGGTTATGCCCTCAGTCGAGGTATAGAACCAAGAATTTTTTTTTTTTTTTCTCATTTTGATTCATTTCTCATTTATTTGATTTCGTAGATCCGAAATCAAAAAGATTCATTTTCAATAAACAAAAGAAAACAATATTTTTTATGTATCACAACCTCATTACTACATCCAAGGAATTTCTATAAATATTTTGATAGTTTGATATCAAAACTGTATTAATGATTGGGATCCTCATTGTCTACATAACATAATTCGTGTGAGGTTTTACCAAACCAATTAGGTATTGGGCCAGGCATATCAATCATTTAACAAAAGAGTTTTGATCTTTATCAGAATTCTATACTTTACTTAGAAACCTTAGAAAATCTAATTTTAACTTATAAGATCTCTTTAAATAGATAAAATCTATTTAGATATTAGATCTAGATATATCGATTGATCGATCCTCCAGCCCAAACATAGGATCTATTTTGGTTGGATTAGGTAAGATTGACTCATTCTTTGTACATAAATATGGATCTCCAGGGGATCTGGCAGTTTTATTAGTTTGTTTTTTTGTTGATCCATTCGACACAAGAGGGAGTCTATGTAGATATGTAGTGATTCAGAGAGCTACAAAGCAAGGTTTTCATTTAATCAATTAGTTTCAATGATCCATTGATTTTTACTATAGATCTTATCTCTGCGCTGCTATGGAACAAAAAAAAAAACGGGGTTCGAACCTCGTTCATACTTGTTTCAGATCTTCCAAAAATCTTAATGATGTATAACTATTGGAGATACATAATCCAATAAACCCCTTCCTAAAAAAAAAAAAAAGAAATAAGAGTTTTGTTATTGTGAGTGAAAAGCGAATCGATGGGGAAAGTTACAATCCCCATCTCGCAAATTATAAAAATCTACTATAACTATAAAACTATAATGAAAAGTGAAACCTTGTATTTTGTGTCTAACTACTTCTTTCTTTTTTTTCAAACAAAAAAGAAATTCTTTTTAGAACCTAGTATACAGAATAATTCTTATTCTACATACCACAACAGCTAGTTCTATTTCATATTGATAAGTTCAAAACTTTAGTTAATGTGAATTCTTCATCTTATAAATCATCCAATTCATCGAGTCATGTCGATTCAGATCATTCTAAGGCTTTATTTTTGTCGCACAAAAAAACTTTTTGAATGCCCAGTAGAAATCGATTTAGCTAAAGATAAGGCTTTTGCAGCGGCCTGACATCCCTTTCCTTTCCAAATATTTTTACGAATACGCTTTTTTGAAAGAGAAGTACGTTTCTTTGGAACCGCCATTTCAAAAAAAAAAAGGATCACTCATTTTTATAGTTGGATGTGAAAGACATTTATTGTTCAAAATGGATCGTTCTTTCTATTCATTATCTATATTTATTCCATAGTTAATACTTACTTCATAATATATAAAAATATAGATACGTAAGCATCGCATATGGTATCACTAGGGATAAAAAAAAGAAAATAGAAGGAAAAAGAAAGAACGATGTGATTTTCAAAGGAGTTTTTTTTTTTAACATCTCTATTACATACAATGTCCGAAGAAAAATTTGTACTGATTGGTAGCTTCATATCTTCATTCAATCTATGTATGTCTATGAGTGAGATCCACTACCGTGGAAATTGAATCGGTTGCTATCGATAAGAATCAAAAAGATTTCAATTCATATCTCAGTCTCTTTATATATTCTATTGTTTGTCATCTTACCTTTAATAAATCGAAAAGCTTAAGAACCCTTACCTAGTTTAATAAAACAATAATGAATGTCACTTTTTCTATTAATTGATCAAGCTCCGAGATAGAGTCCCCATAATTTAAATGAATAGTTTAAATGAAGTAGTTAATCCGTTAAACAATACATTACTTGATAAGGGAAATTTTAGTAATTTCTTATTTTAGTTCTATGCGAAGTGACAAGTATTAGAGGATTTTCCATAAGGATGAGTTTGTTTTATTGGACTAGAAGCCAATCAATCAGTTCCACAATGAATTAGTTAATGACTCCGAATAAACGAAATAAAAAAAAAAAACTAGGTCTTATTTTATGGGGTCGAGTTAATGACGGATCCTATGATACATATCAGAATCGAGTACTTGATTTTTGGTATCATTCTTTTTCCTTACTATATTGATATACATATGGATAGAAATCACCGTAATATCTGAGTGGAATGCTTTAAAATCTTATATTTTTTATCTTAATAAATATCTTCGTTAACGTTAATAACTAGGTAGTCACTTGTAACTAGTAACTTGGTCATTTGAAGAAATGGAACTTCTTGATTTGAATTTTTTGTTTTTTAAATATTTTGGAAAGAATCAGAATAATTAAGAATTCAAAATCATATTTTATTTTATATCTTTATTTTATTTATTTGATTATTGCTCCTTCCAAAAGAGATAAGGTCTGGTGAATCGGAAACAATTAATAAGAATAAAAAAAGAAAGTTTGATTTTCTTATGGAACATACATATCCATATGCATGGATCATACCTTTTGCTCCACTTCCAGTGACTATGTCAATAGGATTGGGACTTCTGTTTGTTCCGACCGCAACAAAAAATCTTCGTCGTATGTGGACTTTTCCTAGTGTTTCATTGCTAAGTATAGTTATGGTTTTTTCATCCGATTTGTCTATTCAACAGATAAATGGCAGTTCTATCTATCAACATCTATGGTCTTGGACCATCAATAATGATTTTTCTTTAGAGTTCGGCCACTTGATCGACCCACTTACTTCTATTATGTCAATACTAATCACTACTGTTGGAATCATGGTTCTTATTTATAGTGACAATTATATGGCTCATGATCAAGGATATTTGAGATTTTTTGCTTATATGAGTTTTTCCAATACTTCCATGTTGGGATTAGTTACTAGTTCCAATTTGATACAAATTTATATTTTTTGGGAACTAGTGGGAATGTGCTCGTATTTATTAATAGGTTTTTGGTTCACACGACCCACTGCAGCAAATGCTTGTCAAAAAGCGTTTGTAACTAATCGTGTAGGGGATTTTGGGTTATTATTAGGAATCTTAGGTTTTTATTGGATAACAGGGAGTTTCGAATTTCGGGATTTGTTCGAAATCTTCAATAACTTGATCCATAATAATGGGGTCAATTCTTTATTTGCTACTCTGTGTGCTTCCCTATTATTCGTCGGTGCAGTTGCTAAATCCGCACAATTTCCCCTTCATGTATGGTTACCTGATGCCATGGAAGGGCCTACTCCTATTTCGGCTCTTATACATGCTGCTACTATGGTAGCAGCGGGAATTTTTCTTGTCGCTCGGCTTCTTCCGCTTTTTACAGTCATACCTTACATAATGAATCTCATTTCTTTGATAGGTGAAATTACGGTACTATTAGGGGCTACTTTAGCCCTTGCTCAAAGAGACATTAAGAAAAGTTTAGCCTATTCTACAATGTCTCAATTGGGTTATATTATGTTAGCCCCAGGGATAGGCTCTTATCGAGCTGCTTTATTCCATTTGATCACTCATGCCTATTCGAAAGCATTATTGTTTTTAGGATCCGGATCAATTATTCATTCAATGGAACCCATTGTTGGATATTCGCCAGATAAAAGTCAGAACATGGTTCTTATGGGTGGTTTAACAAAATATGTGCCAATTACAAAAACGACTTTTTTATTAGGTACACTTTCTCTTTGTGGAATTCCACCTCTTGCTTGTTTTTGGTCTAAAGATGAAATTCTTAATGATAGTTGGTTGTATTCACCGATTTTCGCGATAATAGCTTGTTTCACAGCAGGGTTAACTGCATTTTATATGTTTCGGATGTATTTACTTACTTTTGATGGTCATTTACGCGCCCTTTTTCAAAATTACAGTGTTACTAAAAATAGCTCGTTCTATTTAATATCTATATGGGGGAAAGAAGGAACCAAACTAGTTAACAGAAATTTGTTTTTATCAACAATGAATAATAATGAAAAGGTTTTCTTTTTTTCGAAAACGAAGATATACAAAACGGATGGCAATGTAAGAAATCTGATACGATCCTTTAGAATTTCTTTTGAAAAGAAAGACACTTCAACGTATCCCCATGAATCGGACAATACTATGCTATTGTCTCTGCTTGTATTGGTCCTATTTACTTTGTTTGTTGGATCCATAGGAATTCCTTTCGATCAAGAAGTAATGGATTTTGATATATTATCGAAATGGTTAACTCCGTCAATAAATCTTTTACATCCAAATTCGAACTATTCTGTGGATTGGTATGAATTTGTGACAAATGCAACTTATTCAGTCAGTATAGCCTGTTTTGGAATATTCATAGCGTTTCTTTTATATGGTTCTGTTTATTCATCTTTTCAGAATTTGTACTTAATCAATTCATTTTTAAAAAAAATAGGTTCTAAGAGAATCTTCTTGGACCGAATAATAAATGTGATATACAATTGGTCATATAATCGTGGTTACATAGATGTTTTTTATGCAACATGCATAATTAAAGGTATAAGAGGATTAGCTGAAGT